GCCCTTGTAGCTTATCCAAAGCATGACACTGAAGCTGTCAAGATGTCCCCTAAAAAGTTCCAAAGGCACAAAAGCTTGGTCCTGGCTTTATTATCAGCTTTAGCCAAATTTACACATGCAAGTCTCAGCCCCCCTGTGAGAATGCCCTACAGCTCCCTTTTTGGGAACAAGGAGCCGGTATCAGGCGCATTAATATAGCCCACGACACCTTGCTATGCCACACCCTCAAGGGAACTCAGCAGTGATAAATATTAAGCCATAAGTGAAAACTTGACTTAGTTAAGGCTAAAAGAGCCGGTTAAACTCGTGCCAGCCACCGCGGTTATACGAGAGGCCCAAGTTGATGAATCCCGGCGTAAAGAGTGGTTAAGACAAATTTTACACTTAAAGTCGAACGCCTTCAGAGCAGTTATACGTTTCCGAAGGTAAGAAGCCCAATAACGAAAGTAACTTTATTTAACCTGACCCCACGAAAGCTAAGAAACAAACTGGGATTAGATACCCCACTATGCTTAGCCCTAAAAATTGGTAGCCCACTACACCCGCTACCCGCCCGGGTACTACGAGCATTAGCTTAAAACCCAAAGGACTTGGCGGTGCTTTAGACCCCCCTAGAGGAGCCTGTCGTAGAACCGATAATCCCCGTTAAACCTCACCCCTCCTTGTTTAACCCGCCTATATACCGCCGTCGTCAGCTTACCCTGTGAAGGATTTATAGTAAGCTAAATTAGCATAGCCCAGTACGTCAGGTCGAGGTGTAGCGCATGGAGGGGGAACAGATGGGCTACATTCCCTACTTTAGAGAACACGAATTACTTACTGCAACGTTAGTATGAAGGAGGATTTAGTAGTAAGCCGGAAATAGAGTGTCCTGCTGAAGCTGGCCCTAAAGCGTGCACACACCGCCCGTCACTCTCCCCAAGTTTCTTAAGATATTTGTCCGTAACGCCTCACAAACACTAAGGGGAGGCAAGTCGTAACATGGTAAGCGTACCGGAAGGTGTGCTTGGCTAGACCAGAATATAGTTAATACAGTAAAACATCTCACTTACACCGAGAAGAACCCTGTGCAAATCAGGTTATTCTGACGCCTAACAGCTAGCCCCCTTAACACCCCCCAACAAATCAACATCAATACCCCTAAAAATATTAAAATTACTAAACAAATCATTTTATTCTCCCTAGTATAGGTGATAAAAAAGGACATAGGAGCGATAGAGACAGTACCGCGAGGGAAAGCTGAAAAAGAAATGAAATAAATCAGTCAAGCTTAAGATAGCAGAGATTCCTCCTCGTACCTTTTGCATCATGATTTAGTCAGTGTACCTCAAGCAAAGAGCACTTTAGTTTGTTTACCCGAAACTATGTGAGCTACTCCAAGACAGCCTATAAATTAGGGCGAACCCGTCTCTGTGGCAAAAGAGTGGAAAGAGCTTTGAGTAGAGGTGACAAACCTACCGAACTTAGTTATAGCTGGTTGCCCAAGAATTGAATAGAAGTTCAGCCTCCCGGCTTTTTAACTCAAACTACAAATTTTATTTTATAGACACCTAAGAAACCGAGGGAGTTAGTCAAAGGAGGTACAGCTCCTTTGAAATAAGACACAACTTTCCTAGAAGGGTAAAGATCATAATATATTAAGGTACCATATTTTAGTGGGCTTAAAAGCAGCCACCTAATAGAAAGCGTTAAAGCTCAAATGTAACTTCCATCCTATTATCCTGATCATCTTATCTCACCCCTCTAACCCTACTGGGCCGTCCCATGCCCCCATGGGAGCGATTATGCTAATATGAGTAATAAGAGAGCCACGCCTCTCTCCTAACATACGTGTACCTCGGAACGAACCGTCACCGAACATTAACGGCCCCTATACAAGAGGGACCTAGGTAACTAAGTAAACAACCAGAAAAGCACCCAAGAACTTAACCGTTAACCCCACACAGGTATGTTTAAAAGGAAAGACTTAAAGAAAGAGAAGGAACTCGGCAAACACCCTAAGCCTCGCCTGTTTACCAAAAACATCGCCTCTTGAAAACTAAATATAAGAGGTCCTGCCTGCCCAGTGACCCAGTGTTTAACGGCCGCGGTATTTTAACCGTGCAAAGGTAGCGCAATCACTTGTCTCTTAAATGGAGACCTGTATGAATGGCCCGACGAGGGCTTAACTGTCTCCTCTCTCCAGTCAATGAAATTGATCTCCCCGTGCAGAAGCGGGGATACAGCCATAAGACGAGAAGACCCTATGAAGCTTTAGACGCCAAGGCAGATTATGTCTACACGCCCTCATGAAGGCCCAAACTTAATAACCCCTGCTTAAATGTCTTTGGTTGGGGCGACCGCGGGGAATTACACAACCCCCATGTGGAAGGAAGAACTTTCTACCACAACCAAGAGCAACAGCTCTAAGCAACAAAACTTTTGACCAATAGGATCCGGCAATGCCGATCAACGAACCGAGTTACTCTAGGGATAACAGCGCAATCCCCTTATAGAGCCCCTATCGACAAGGGGGTTTACGACCTCGATGTTGGATCAGGACATCCTAATGGTGCAGCCGCTATTAAGGGTTCGTTTGTTCAACGATTAAAGTCCTACGTGATCTGAGTTCAGACCGGAGTAATCCAGGTCAGTTTCTACCTATGCAGCACTCTTTTCTAGTACGAAAGGACCGAAAAAAGGAGGCCCCTGCTTCAGGCAAGCCTCACCCCCATCAAATGAAGTCATTAAAATTGATAAGAGGGTGTGTACCCCTGCTGAAGACTACAGCATTGTTAATGTGGCAGAGTCCGGGAAGTGCGAAAGTTCTAAGCACTTTTCTCCAGAGGTTCAAATCCTCTCGTTAACTATGATTCTCAATAATTTATTTACTCACCTTATTAACCCTCTAGCTTACATTGTACCAGTATTGCTAGCAGTGGCTTTCCTAACTTTAATTGAACGAAAAGTACTAGGCTATATACAACTACGAAAAGGGCCAAACATTGTAGGCCCATACGGATTGTTTCAGCCTATCGCCGACGGAGTAAAACTTTTTATTAAAGAACCTGTCCGCCCTTCAACCTCCTCACCTTTACTTTTCCTCTTTGCACCTATACTAGCACTTACACTAGCTCTCACTCTTTGAGCACCATTACCTATACCCTATCCTGTCGTCGACCTCAACCTCGGTGTCCTTTTTATCTTAGCCCTGTCCAGCCTCGCAGTATACTCAATTTTAGGCTCCGGCTGGGCTTCAAATTCAAAGTATGCCCTCATTGGGGCCCTTCGAGCCGTAGCCCAAACTATTTCATATGAAGTAAGTTTAGGCTTAATTTTATTAAGCGTCATTATTGTAGCTGGAGGTTTTACGTTACAAACCTTTAATATTGCACAAGAAAGCATTTGACTAATTCTTCCATCCTGGCCTTTAGCGGCAATATGATATATTTCCACCCTAGCTGAGACTAATCGAGCCCCTTTCGACCTCACTGAGGGGGAGTCCGAATTAGTTTCAGGTTTCAATGTAGAGTATGCGGGAGGCCCCTTCGCTCTATTTTTTCTGGCTGAATACGCTAACATTCTTCTTATAAATACCCTTTCTGCCATCTTGTTTTTAGGGGCAACCCACGCCCCCACAATCCCAGAACTCACTGCTATTAATCTAATGACAAAAGCTGCCCTTCTTTCAATTGTATTTTTATGAGTTCGAGCCTCCTACCCCCGATTTCGATACGACCAACTTATGCACCTTATTTGAAAGAACTTCCTTCCTCTCACCTTAGCTCTAGTTGTTTGACAACTGGCCATGCCAACGGCATTTGGAGGGCTGCCTCCGCAATCATAACTAGGAGCTGTGCCTGAAGTAAAGGGCTACTTTGATAGAGTAGACAATGAAGGTTAGATTCCTTCCGACTCCTCACAATTTTATAGGAAGATGGGGTTTGAACCCAACCTGAAGAGGCCAAGACTCTTAGTGCATCCGCGCTACACTACTTCCTAGTAAAGTAAGCTAAATAAGCTTTTGGGCCCATACCCCAAATATGTTGGTTGAACCCCCTCCTTTACTAATGAATCCCTACATTTTATTTATTCTACTATTTGGCTTAGGCTTAGGAACTACAATCACCTTTTCAAGCTCCCACTGGTTACTAGCCTGGATAGGCCTCGAAATTAATACTCTTGCCATCCTTCCTCTGATAGCCCAGTCTCACAACCCCCGAGCAGTTGAAGCCTCAACAAAATATTTTCTTACTCAGGCCACAGCTGCAGCAATACTCCTATTCGCCAGCACTACCAATGCCTGACTAACAGGCCAATGAAATATTGACCAGATAGCCCACCCATTCCCCACCACCCTAATTATTCTAGCCCTTGCACTAAAAATTGGACTAGCCCCATTCCACTCATGACTCCCCGAAGTTCTTCAAGGCTTGGACCTTACAACTGGAATAATTCTTTCTACTTGACAAAAACTTGCCCCCTTTTGCCTCCTCCTCCAACTACACATCACAGACACCTCCCAAGTAGTCCCCGGCCTAATTATTTTCTTAGGAGTCACATCCCTACTCATTGGAGGCTTTGGGGGACTAAATGAAGTTCAGCTCCGGAAACTTCTTGCCTATTCTTCAATCGCGCACATAGGCTGAATAATTACAATTAAAATGTACTGCCCTCAAATCACACTTTTTGCACTATGTATTTATATCCTAATAAATTGCGCTACCTTCTTAACACTGTCGGTGAATCAAGTCACTACGACAAAAAAATTGGCTATTTTTTGGCCTTTTAGTCCAGGATTAGCTGTTACGGCCTGTTTCTTATTACTCTCCTTGGGAGGTCTCCCTCCCCTCACAGGCTTCATATCTAAATGACTAATCTTGCAAGAACTGGCAAAACAAGAACTAGGAATACTTGCAACAATTGCAGCCCTGACCGCCCTCCTAAGCCTTTTCTACTACCTTCGTCTCTCCTATGCTGTTGCCCTAACCATCTCCCCTGATAACCTAAGCGGGACAGCTCCTTGGCGTCTCCAACCCCGCCCCCTCTCCCTGCCCCTCGCCACTTTTACCACCGCCAGCCTTATGTTATTACCCATTACCCCTAGCGTTTATTCCTTATTTACGCTCTAAAGAGGTTTAGGTTAACAAAAGACCAAGGACCTTCAAAGCCCTAAGTGAGGGTGAAAATCCCCCAACCCCTGATAAGACTTGCGGGGCTTTAACCCACATCTCCTGTATGCAAAACAGGTACTTTAATTAAGCTAAAGCCTTTCTAGGTAGGTAGGCCTCGATCCTACAAACTCTTAGTTAACAGCTAAGCGCCCAAACCAACGGGCATCTACCTAACTTTCCCCGCTGTAGGGGCGGGGAAGCGGGGAAAGCTCCGACAGAGGTTAATCTGCGACTTAAGATTTGCAATCTAATATGTGAAACACCCCGGAGCTTGGTAAGAAGAGGATTTAAACCTCTGTGTATGGGGCTACAATCCACCGCTTAAAGACTCAGCCATCCTACCTGTGGCCATCACCCGATGATTTTTTTCTACAAATCACAAAGATATCGGCACCCTTTATTTAATTTTTGGTGCCTGGGCCGGCATAGTAGGGACCGCACTAAGTCTCTTAATTCGAGCCGAGCTAAGCCAACCCGGCGCTCTCCTAGGAGACGACCAAATTTATAATGTAATTGTAACAGCCCATGCTTTCGTAATAATCTTCTTTATAGTTATGCCAGTTATAATTGGAGGCTTTGGGAACTGATTAATTCCCCTAATAATTGGGGCCCCTGACATAGCATTCCCACGAATAAATAATATGAGTTTTTGGCTTCTACCTCCTTCCTTCCTCCTCCTCCTAGCCTCTTCCGGAGTTGAGGCAGGGGCCGGAACTGGGTGGACAGTTTACCCCCCTCTCGCTGGGAATCTCGCCCATGCTGGAGCTTCCGTTGATTTAACAATTTTCTCCCTACATCTAGCAGGTGTCTCCTCAATTTTAGGGGCTATCAACTTTATTACTACTATTATTAATATAAAACCCCCCGCAATCTCCCAGTACCAAACCCCTTTATTTGTTTGGGCCGTCCTGATTACAGCAGTCCTGCTCCTTCTTTCCCTTCCAGTCCTCGCTGCTGGAATTACAATGCTCTTAACAGACCGGAACCTTAATACTACCTTCTTTGACCCAGCAGGAGGGGGAGATCCAATCCTCTACCAGCACTTATTTTGATTCTTTGGGCACCCCGAAGTATATATTTTAATTTTACCAGGATTCGGAATGATCTCACACATCGTCGCATACTACTCTGGGAAAAAAGAACCTTTCGGCTACATGGGCATGGTATGAGCTATAATGGCCATCGGCCTTTTAGGATTTATTGTCTGAGCACATCACATGTTCACCGTAGGTATAGACGTGGACACCCGAGCATACTTTACTTCTGCCACTATAATTATTGCCATCCCCACAGGTGTAAAGGTCTTCAGCTGACTGGCTACACTTCACGGGGGCTCAATTAAATGAGAAACCCCTCTTCTATGGGCCTTGGGCTTTATTTTCCTTTTCACTGTAGGGGGCCTCACCGGAATTGTCCTCGCAAATTCATCCCTAGACATCGTACTCCATGATACTTACTATGTAGTAGCCCACTTCCACTATGTCTTATCTATAGGAGCTGTCTTCGCTATTGTAGCTGCTTTCGTACACTGATTCCCCCTATTTTCAGGCTACACCCTCCATAGCACTTGAACAAAAATCCACTTCGGGATCATATTTGTAGGGGTAAACCTAACCTTCTTCCCACAACACTTCCTAGGCCTAGCAGGAATGCCTCGACGATACTCCGACTACCCAGACGCATATACCCTTTGAAATACTGTCTCTTCTGTTGGATCCTTAATTTCACTTGTAGCTGTAATTATCTTCCTGTTTATTCTCTGAGAAGCCTTCGCTGCTAAACGGGAAGTCTTAGCTGTTGACATGACTTCTACAAATGTAGAATGACTCCATGGCTGCCCTCCTCCTTACCACACATTTGAGGAGCCTGCATTTGTTCAAGTTCAGACTAACTAACGAGAAAGGGAGGAATCGAACCCCCGTATGAAGGTTTCAAGCCAACCACATAGCCCCTCTGTCACTTTCTTTATAAGATACTAGTAAAACGATTATTACATCGCCTTGTCAAGGCGAAAATGTGAGTTAAAATCTCACGTATCTTGACTAATGGCACATCCTTCTCAGCTAGGCCTTCAAGATGCAGCTTCCCCCGTCATGGAAGAACTCTTACACTTCCATGATCATGCCCTAATGATTGTTTTTTTAATTAGCACCTTTGTGCTTTATATTATCGTAGCTATAGTCTCAACAAAACTAACAAACAAATACATTCTTGACTCCCAAGAAATTGAAATTATCTGAACCGTCCTTCCAGCAGTAATTTTAATTCTGATTGCCCTCCCCTCCTTACGCATTCTTTATTTAATGGATGAAATTAATGACCCTCACCTCACTATTAAGGCCATAGGTCACCAATGATATTGAAGCTATGAATACACCGACTACGAAGCCCTGGGATTTGATTCCTACATGATTCCAACCCAAGATTTAACCCCCGGTCAGTTTCGTCTACTAGAAGCAGACCATCGAATAGTAATCCCTGTTGACTCCCCCACTCGTATCCTCGTCTCAGCGGAAGACGTCCTCCACTCTTGGGCAGTCCCCGCCTTAGGGGTAAAGATAGACGCAGTCCCCGGACGCCTAAATCAAACAGCCTTTATTACCTCACGCCCCGGTGTATTTTATGGACAATGTTCTGAGATTTGCGGCGCAAATCACAGCTTCATGCCTATTGTAGTAGAAGCAGTTCCTCTAGAACACTTCGAGAACTGAACCTCCCTCATTCTTCAAGACGACTCACTAAGAAGCTAACTTGGGTACTAGCGTTAGCCTTTTAAGCTAAAGATTGGTGACTCCCGACCACCCTTAGTGATATGCCCCAACTTAACCCCGCCCCTTGATTTGCCATCCTTATCTTCGCATGACTTGTTTTCTTAACTGTTGTCCCTCCGAAAGTAATAAACCACACTTTCCCCAACGAACCTTCTCCCCAAAGTACTCAAATGCCTAAAACTGAATCTTGAACCTGACCATGGCACTAAACTTTTTCGACCAATTTATAAGCCCCTCCTTTCTAGGCATTCCTTTAATAGCCTTAGCCCTTACTCTCCCTTGAATCCTTTTCCCCTCCCCTTCTTCCCGATGACTAAACAACCGAGTTGTTACCCTTCAAGGCTGATTTATTAACCGATTTACTCAACAACTTCTTCTCCCTTTGAATAAAGGAGGACACAAATGAGCTACCCTTCTTACCTCTTTAATAATCTTCTTAATTACCTTAAATATACTAGGACTTCTCCCTTATACTTTTACCCCTACTACGCAACTGTCCCTCAACCTCGGACTTGCAACCCCTCTTTGACTCGCAACTGTTCTTATTGGGATGCGCAACCAACCTACACATGCACTAGGCCACCTCCTTCCAGAAGGAACCCCAGGGCCCCTTATCCCCGTTCTTATTATCATCGAAACAATTAGCCTGTTCATCCGTCCCTTAGCTTTAGGAGTGCGGCTTACTGCCAACTTAACAGCAGGTCACCTGTTAATTCAGCTTATCGCTACAGCTGCCTTCGTCCTTCTTCCTATGATGCCTACTGTGGCTATTCTTACAACAACTGTTTTAGTCCTATTAACTCTTTTAGAAGTTGCCGTAGCAATAATCCAAGCTTACGTCTTCGTGCTTCTTGTAACACTTTATCTACAAGAAAACGTTTAATGGCCCATCAAGCACATGCATACCACATAGTTGACCCTAGTCCCTGACCCCTTACAGGTGCAGTCGCCGCCCTTTTAATGACATCAGGCCTTGCAATCTGATTCCATTTTAATTCAACAATCCTCATAAACCTAGGCTTAGCCCTTTTACTTCTAACGATATACCAATGATGACGGGATATCATCCGCGAAGGAACCTTCCAAGGCCATCATACACCCCCCGTACAAAAAGGGCTTCGTTATGGTATAGTCCTCTTCATTACCTCAGAAGTCTTCTTTTTCCTAGGGTTCTTCTGAGCATTTTACCACGCTAGCTTAGCCCCTACTCCTGAACTAGGAGGATGCTGACCTCCCACTGGCATCACCCCTCTAGACCCCTTTGAAGTCCCCCTACTTAACACAGCCGTCCTTCTCGCCTCTGGGGTTACAGTTACCTGGGCCCACCACAGCATTATAGAAGGAGAGCGGAAACAAGCTATTCAATCCTTATTTTTAACTATTCTTCTAGGCTTTTATTTCACGTTTTTACAAGCCCTTGAATACTATGAAGCCCCTTTTACAATTGCAGATGGTGTTTATGGTGCTACATTCTTTGTAGCAACAGGATTCCATGGCTTACATGTCATTATTGGCTCCACATTCCTCGCCGTTTGCTTACTTCGACTAATCAAACACCATTTTACATCTCAACACCACTTTGGCTTTGAAGCAGCCGCCTGATACTGACACTTCGTAGACGTTGTATGATTATTCCTCTACGTGTCTATTTACTGATGAGGCTCATAATCTTTCTATTATAACGTTAGTATAGGTGACTTCCAATCACCGGGTCTTGGTTAAAATCCAAGGAAAGATAATGAATTTAATTACAGCCGTGGTTTCAATTGCCGCTCTATTATCGATTGTTCTGGCCCTTGTGTCCTTTTGACTCCCTCAAATAACCCCAGACTACGAAAAGCTTTCCCCCTATGAGTGCGGGTTTGACCCCTTAGGGTCAGCACGCCTCCCTTTTTCTATACGATTTTTTCTTGTCGCTATTCTCTTCCTTTTATTTGACCTGGAAATTGCACTTCTCCTCCCCCTCCCATGAGGCGACCAACTAGCATCCCCCTTACTTACTTTCTTTTGAGCCTCAGCTGTACTCGTCCTTCTTACCCTAGGCTTAATCTATGAGTGAATGCAAGGAGGCTTAGAATGAGCCGAATAAGTGACTAGTTTAAGTAAAACATTTGATTTCGGCTCAAAAGCTTATGGTTAAAGTCCATGGTTACTAAATGACCCCTACCCACTTTGCCTTTTCACTAGCATTTATATTAGGACTCATAGGACTAGCATTTCATCGTACCCACTTACTCTCCGCCCTCTTATGTCTAGAAGGAATGATGCTTTCCCTATTTATTGCACTCTCTTTATGAACCTTACAGCTCGATGCCACAAACTTTTCCGCCGCCCCCCTCCTTTTGCTAGCATTCTCTGCTTGTGAAGCAAGCGCAGGCTTAGCACTTCTAGTCGCCACCGCCCGAACTCATGGCACAGACCGACTCCAAAACCTAACCCTTCTACGATGTTAAAAATCCTAATTCCTACCCTTATATTAATAGTAGCAACATGACTTGTACCCAAAAAATGGCTTTGGCCCTCAACCCTTGCTCACAGTTTAGTAATTGCTGTAATAAGCCTTATATGACTATGACCCTCAATAGAGTCCGGGTGACTTAGCTTGAATTCATACATAGCCATCGACTCTATCTCTTCTCCTCTTTTAGTCCTCACATGCTGACTTCTCCCCCTTATAATTATGGCAAGCCAACATCACACGACGCATGAACCAATCAACCGCCAACGACTTTATATTACTTTACTTACATCCCTTCAGTTCTTCCTCATCCTCGCATTCAGCGCCACAGAAATAATTATATTTTACGTGATATTTGAAGCAACTCTGTTACCTACATTAGTCATTATTACTCGATGGGGTAATCAAGCTGCTCGCTTAAATGCAGGTATCTACTTCTTATTTTATACACTTGCCGGATCCTTACCCCTCCTAGTAGCTCTCCTACTTCTTCAAAGCCACCTTGGAACACTATCCTTACTAATTCTCCCCTATTTCTCCCCCTTACAACTTACTTCCTATGCAAGCAAACTATGGTGAATTGCCTGTCTATTTGCTTTCCTTGTCAAAATACCTCTTTATGGTGTTCACCTATGACTCCCAAAAGCCCATGTAGAAGCCCCAGTAGCTGGCTCAATAGTTCTGGCTGCCGTCCTTCTTAAACTAGGAGGTTATGGCCTTATCCGAATAACTGTTATTCTAGAGCCCTTAACCAAAGAACTAAGCTACCCTTTTATTGTAATTGCCTTATGAGGAGTAATTATAACCAGCTCCATTTGCCTACGCCAAACAGACCTAAAATCACTAATCGCTTACTCCTCAGTGAGCCATATAGGCTTAGTAGTTGCAGGAGTATTAATTCAAACACCCTGAGGCCTCTCGGGAGCAATAATTTTAATAATCGCTCACGGCCTAACCTCCTCTGCTCTTTTCTGCCTGGCCAACACCAACTATGAGCGGACCCACAGCCGAACAATACTGCTTGCACGAGGACTACAAATGGTCCTCCCACTAATGGCTTCTTGATGATTTATTGCTAGCCTTGCTAACCTAGCCCTCCCTCCCCTACCTAACTTAATAGCAGAACTAATAATTATCACCTCCCTATACTTCTGATCCCCTTGGACCCTAATTCTTACAGGACTAGGCACTCTAATTACCGCCAGCTACTCCCTCTACATATTCTTAACAACACAACGAGGTCAGCTACCTCACCACATCCTTCATATTGCCCCCTCTCACACCCGAGAACACCTCCTCCTAGCCCTTCACCTTACCCCCTTAATCTTACTAACCCTTAAACCAGAGCTTGTATGAGGATGAACAGCTTGTAGACATAGTTTAACTTAAAATATTAGATTGTGATTCTAAAAATAGGGGTTAAACTCCCCTTGTCCACCGAGAGAGGTTAGCTAAACAACGGAAACTGCTAATTTCCGTAACCCTAGTTGAATTCCAGGGCTCACTCGAACGCTCCTAAAGGATAACAGCTCATCCGTTGGTCTTAGGAACCAAAAACTCTTGGTGCAAATCCAAGTAGTAGCTATGCACCCCACTTCCTTAATAATAACATCAAGTTTAATTATTATTTTTGCACTATTAATCTATCCTGTCTTATCTACTTTCACCCCCCGCCCTAAAAGTCAAGACTGAGCCCTAACCCACGTAAAAACAGCAGTAAAATACGCATTTCTTGTTAGCCTCCTCCCCCTATGCCTTTTCCTTAATGAAGGCACAGAAGAAATCATCACCTCTTGAAGCTGAATAAACACCGTCACTTTTGATGTAAACATCAGCTTTAAATTTGACCACTACTCAGTAATCTTTACCCCTATCGCCCTCTATGTTACCTGGTCCATTTTAGAATTCGCATCATGATACATGCACGCGGACCCCTACATAAACCGATTTTTCAAATACCTCTTAGTCTTTTTAATTGCTATAATTATTCTAGTCACTGCCAATAACCTCTTCCAATTCTTTATTGGCTGAGAAGGAGTAGGCATTATGTCCTTCCTTCTTATCGGCTGATGATACGGCCGAGCGGATGCAAACACCGCCGCCCTACAAGCAGTCGTATACAACCGAGTTGGTGACATCGGCCTAATTCTCGCCATAGCCTGAGTAGCTACTAACCTAAACTCCTGAGAAATACAACAAATTTTTACTGCCGCTAAAAGCCTAGACTTAACTCTCCCCCTCTTAGGACTCATCCTTGCCGCCACTGGAAAATCAGCCCAATTTGGCCTCCACCCTTGACTTCCTTCTGCCATAGAAGGCCCAACCCCAGTCTCAGCCCTACTTCACTCAAGCACTATAGTTGTAGCTGGAATCTTTTTATTAATTCGTATAAGCCCTCTACTTGAAAACAACCCCCTTGCTTTAACTATCTGTCTCTGCTTAGGTGCTTTAACCACGCTATTCACAGCTACCTGTGCCTTAACCCAGAATGATATTAAAAAAATTGTTGCATTCTCAACATCAAGTCAGCTAGGGTTAATAATAGTAACAATTGGCCTAAACCAACCCCAACTCGCTTTCCTACATATTTGCACACATGCCTTCTTTAAAGCCATGTTATTTCTATGCTCCGGCTCAATCATTCACAGCCTAAATGATGAACAAGACATCCGAAAAATAGGAGGTATACAACATCTCACCCCTTTTACATCCTCCTGTTTAACCATTGGCAGTCTCGCCCTTACAGGCACCCCTTTCTTAGCTGGCTTCTTTTCTAAAGATGCTATTATTGAAGCTATAAACACCTCTCACCTAAACGCCTGAGCCCTTATCCTTACCCTACTAGCCACATCATTTACAGCCATCTACAGCCTGCGAGTCGTTTACTTTGTATCTATGGGCCACCCTCGATTTAACTCACTTTCCCCTATTAATGAAAATAACCCCTCTGTAATTAAGCCTATTAAACGTCTAGCCTGAGGAAGCATCCTCGCCGGCCTAATCATTACAATGAACGTCACACCCTTAAATACACCTGTAATATCAATGCCCCCAGTACTTAAACTTGCAGCCCTCATCGTTACAATCATAGGCCTCCTTTCTGCCCTAGAACTAGCCTCACTAACAAGCAAACAATTTAAGATAGCCCCTAATTTAAAACCTCATAACTTCTCAAACATGTTGGGCTTCTTCCCTGCTACAGTTCACCGACTTGTACCTAAACTAAACCTCGTCCTAGGACAAAAAATTGCAAGTCAAATGCTTGACCAAACCTGGCTAGAAAAATCAGGACCCAAAGCCATTGCCTCTATTAGTCTCCCCTTAATTAAAACAACAAGCGGAATTCAACAAGGACTAATTAAGACATATCTATCTCTCTTTCTTCTCACACTGGCCCTTGCGGCCCTTATTACCACCCTCTAGATAGCCCGCAACGTCCCTCGCCCAAGGCCTCGTGTTAACTCCAACACTACAAATAATGTTAAAAGAAGGACCCAAGCACTAACAATTAGCATTCCCCCTCCAGACGAATATACCAGAGCTACTCCCCCAATATCCCCTCGAAACACAGAGAAATTTCCCAACTCATCTGCCGGGACCCAAGTAAACTCAGACCACCCGCCCCAAAATAGGCTAGACAGAGCAAAAGCCCCAAGAATATAAACTACTATGTAAGCAAGGACAGGTCGGCTGCCTAAAGTTTCAGGAAAAGGCTCAGCAGCCAAAGCTGCTGAATAAGCGAACACGACTAATATACCCCCTAAGTAAATAAGAAACAAAACCAAAGATAAAAAAGGCCCTCCATGCCCTATAAGGACACCACATCCTATCCCTGCAACCACCACAAGCCCAAGAGCTGCAAAGTAGGGTGACGGATTTGAAGCAACAGCCACTAACCCTAAAATCAATCCTAATAAAAATATACACATAATATAAGTCATAGGTTCCTGCCAGGACTTTAACCAGGACTAATGGCTTGAAAAACCACCGTTGTTATTCAACTACAAGAACCCTAAATGGCAAGCCTTCGAAAAACCCACCCCCTCTTAAAAATTGCAAATGACGCTCTTGTTGATTTACCTGCCCCCTCAAATATCTCAGCATGATGAAATTTCGGCTCTCTCTTAGGACTCTGCTTAGCTTCTCAAATTCTAACAGGCCTATTCTTAGCCATACACTACACTGCAGACATCTCTTCAGCTTTTTCATCCGTAGCGCACATCTGTCGAGATGTAAACTATGGCTGACTAATCCGAAATCTCCATGCAAACGGAGCATCCTTCTTCTTCATTTGCATCTACTTTCACATCGGCCGAGGCCTTTACTACGGATCTTACCTAAATAAAGAAACCTGAAATATTGGGGTCGTCCTTCTTCTACTTGTGATAATAACCGCCTTCGTTGGATACGTCCTCCCTTGAGGACAGATATCTTTCTGAGGGGCCACTGTCATTACTAACCTTCTATCAGCAGTCCCCTATGTAGGCAACACACTAGTTCAATGAATTTGAGGAGGTTTCTCTGTAGACAATGCTACTCTTACTCGATTCTTTGCCTTCCACTTCTTATTCCCCTTCGTTATTGCCGGCGCAACTGTTCTTCACTTACTATTCCTCCATGAAACAGGCTCTAATAACCCCCTAGGACTAAGTTCTAATGTAGATAAAATCCCCTTCCACCCCTATTTCTCATACAAAGACCTCTTGGGCTTCGCAGCGCTACTGATTGCACTTACATCACTAGCCCTATTTGCCCCAAACCTCCTAGGAGACCCAGATAATTTTACCCCAGCAAACCCGCTAGTAACACCCCCACATATTAAGCCTGAATGATATTTTCTCTTTGCTTATGCTATTTTACGGTCAATCCCCAATAAACTAGGAGGAGTATTAGCCTTACTCGCCTCTATCCTTATTCTTATATTAGTCCCCCTCCTCCACACCTCTAAGCAACGAAGCATTACCTTCCGCCCACTATCCCAGTTCCTATTTTGAACCCTAATTGCAGACGTCGCAATTTTAACATGAATTGGAGGCATGCCTGTAGAACACCCCTTTATTATTATTGGCCAAATTGCTTCAGTTCTTTACTTCGCCCTATTTTTAGTCTTTTTCCCTCTAACTGGTTGGGTTGAGAATAAGACCTTTAAATGATCCTGCATTAGTAGCTCAGTGACCAGAGCGCCGGTCTTGTAAACCGGAGGCCGGAGGCTCAATTCCTCCCTTTTGCTCAAAGAAAGGAGATTTTAACTCCTACCCCTAACTCCCAAAGCTAGGATTCTAAATTAAACTATTCTTTGATTTAAAACTTATTTACCGGATTCTGCCACGCCTATATACATATATGTATAATCAACATTCATTTATATTAAACATTTATCATAATTTGAGTATTAATAATGAAGTTTGACATAAAATGACCAACCACTAATAAACAACAACATAAATCTAAGATATACATAAAACTTTAATTGATTAGTTAATATAACTTCTTCTACCCTAATCGATATTTAAGGATTCAACAGAAATACTCATGAGTCAAGTTATACATCTGATCAACATCTCTTCGCTTAAAAAGTTTAATGTAGTAAGAGAGTAGCATCTTAACTAAGGTCCGTTACCTAGCAGGTGATTGAAGGTGAGGGACAAGTATTTGTGGGGGTTCCACACAGTGAATTATTCCTGACATTTGGTTCCTACTTCAGGTCCATTAATTGCTATCACTCCCCATACTTTCATCGACGCTGGCATAAGTTAATGGCGCGCAGCATTAAAATCTCTTCTCCCATGCCGGGCGTTCACTCCACAGGCGTCATCACTCTTTTTTATTTTCCTTTCATCTGACATTTCACAGTGCAAATTTAAATGAGAATCAAGGTTGTACTTTTATATATTCACTTAAAAAATTTATGAATGGTGGAAAGACATAACATAAAGAAGTTCATTAGTTTTTATCAGGAGCATAATAAAAGTCCCTTGTTTAACACAAACTTATAAATATTAATGCTTTAAAAGTACGGAGGTTTTTTCGTAGAACCCCCCTACCCCCCTTAACTCGAAAGATTCGTATTAGCCCTGTAAAAACCCCCCGGAAACAGGAAAACCTTAAGAACATTTAAAGGTAGAAGACTGGCCAAATTTATTGACCCACAACACATATTAATACCTTTTCTTAAAATTACCTTGCTTCACCTAACGACTTACCTATATCATTTCTAATAAAATTCAACTTT